TTGAGTGCCTATTTATTTTCTATTGGTATTTATGGATTGATCACAAGTCGGAATATTGTTAGAGCCCTTATGTGTCTTGAACTTATATTAAATTCAGTTAATATAAATTTTGTAACATTTTCTGATATTTTTGATAATCGTCAATTAAGAGGAGACATTTTCTCAATTTTTCTTATAGCTATTGCAGCCGCTGAAGCAGCTATTGGACCTGCTATTATTTCATCAATTTATCGTAACAGAAAATCAACTCGTATTAACCAATCAAATTTGTTGAATAAATAGTATTAATCATTTAAATAAAAATTCGAATAGTCATAAATTAATTCAAATTAGCAGGTTTGATAGGTCAAGTATGATCATGGTTGCAAAAAAAGAAGAAATCAAAGTATTTTGGCCCTATCTCCTAAATCAATTCGGAAGTAGATTGATTCTGATCACTCATTGATTCGTCCGGTATCTAAATATAGGATCCACTTCTCAGTTAGTTTACTAGATCGAAATCTTATGATGTTCAAAACTGTATAGATACAATGTCACATTCAGTAAAGATTTATGATACATGTATAGGATGTACTCAATGTGTTCGAGCGTGCCCCACTGATGTATTAGAAATGATACCCTGGGACGGATGTAAAGCTAAACAAATCGCTTCTGCTCCAAGGACCGAAGACTGTGTTGGTTGTAAGCGATGTGAATCTGCCTGTCCGACCGATTTCTTGAGTGTTCGAGTTTATTTATTGCAAGAAACAACTCGTAGTATGGGTCTAGCTTATTGATACGTTCCATAAAACTCTCCTTGAATTCATCTTTTTTTTACCGACAAAATCCGTGCTCAAAATATTTTTATTTGATTTTGAGCACGGATTTTTCTGGCCCAAATGTATCTTGTCTTTACCACGAATCATTTTCCTTTATTAACAATAATTGTAGTTTTGCCAATATCTGCAGGTTCATTAATTTTCTTTCTTCCACATATAGGAAATCGACTAATCCGTTGGTATACTACATGCATATGTATTTTAGAACTTCTTCTAACGACTTATGCATTCTGTTATCATTTTCAATTGGATGATCCATTAATCCAACTAGTGGAGGATTTCCAATGGATCGCTTTTTTTGATTTTCATTGGAGATTAGGAATAGATGGACTTTCTATAGGACCTATTTTACTGACGGGATTCATTACGACTTTAGCTACTTTAGCGGCTCGGCCTATTACTCGAGATTATCAATTATTTCATTTTCTGATGTTAGCAATGTACAGTGGGCAAATAGGATTATTTTCTTCTCGGGACCTTTTACTTTTTTTCCTGATGTGGGAGTTAGAATTAATTCCCGTTTATCTACTTGTATCCATGTGGGGAGGAAAAAAACGTCTGTACTCAGCTACAAAATTTATTTTGTATACAGCGGGTGGTTCCGTTTTTCTTTTAATGGGAGTTCTGGGTATCGGTTTATATGGTTCTAATGAACCAACACTTAATTTTGAAATATTAGCTAATCAGCCCTATCCTGTGGGCTTGGAAATACTATTATATATTGGATTTTTTATTGCTTTTGCTGTCAAATTGCCAATCATACCCCTACATACATGGTTACCAGATACCCATGGAGAAGCACATTATAGTACTTGTATGCTTCTAGCCGGAATCTTATTAAAAATGGGAGCGTATGGATTAGTTCGAATCAATATGGAATTATTTCCTCATGCTCATTCTATATTTTCTCCTTGGTTGATGATAGTAGGTGCAATGCAAATAATCTATGCAGCTTCAACATCTCTGGGTCAACGGAATTTAAAAAAAAGAATAGCTTATTCCTCTGTATCACATATGGGTTTCATAATTATAGGAATTGGTTCTATCACTGATATGGGGCTCAATGGAGCCCTTTTACAAATAATCTCTCATGGATTTATTGGTGCTGCACTCTTTTTCTTGGCCGGAACTACTTATGATAGAATACGTCTTGTGTATCTTGACGAAATGGGTGGAATAGCTATCCCAATGCCAAAAATATTCACGATGTTCAGTAGCTTTTCGATGGCCTCCCTTGCATTACCAGGTATGAGTGGTTTTATTGCCGAATTAATAGTATTTTTTGGACTACTTACTAGTCAAAAATATTTTTTAATGACAAAACTACTAATTACTTTTGTAATGGCAATTGGAATCATATTAACTCCTATTTATTTATTATCTATGTTACGCCAGATGTTCTATGGATACAAGATATTTAATGTACCAACCAATTATTTTTTTGATTCTGGACCGCGAGAGTTATTTATTTTGATCTCTATTTTTTTACCCGTACTAGGTATTGGTATGTATCCTGATTTTGTTCTTTCACTATCAGTTGAAAAGGTTGAAGTTATTCTATCTAATTCTTTTTATGGATAGTTTTGATGAATAAAAAGGAAAAAAAATATTATTTTTTTTATGTTCGTTGTACAATGAAAAAAAGAGGGTTTTTTTTCTTCTCTTAGGTTAAGTAAAAAAAATAAATTTGAACAGGTGAGAACCTTGTGAATCACTACACTATTAAATTCACAGGGTTCTCACCTGTTCACACAAAGTTTTTTTATCTGATATGTGTTGTCCACTTTTCTATTCCTATTCATCATAACCCCTTAAAATTAATTGTGTTTAATTCAATTATATGTTAATGTAAATAAACCATAACTATGTAGTCCTATTCCTAATAGATTTATCCCAAAATAGCATACCCAAATTATAAGAAATCCAATAGACGCCACAATCGCTGAATTGGTACCCTGCAATTTTATATTTGTTCGAGTATGTAAATAAATCGCGAATACGATCCAAGTAATAAAAGCCCAAGTTTCTTTTGGATCCCAACTCCAATAAGATCCCCATGCTTCGTTAGCCCATACTGCTCCAGAAAGAATTCCTATGGTTAAAAAGATAAATCCTAGACTAATAACCCGATAACTCCAATAATCCAATTGTTGAATCAATTGGGACCTGTAATAATTAAAAAGAGAAGTATTTTTGAAAATAGTACTTCGTTCGTTCATGTATTCGATTTCACCAAAGAAAAAGGAACCATTGAAATTTAAAAAACGATTACTCGTAGAAAAAAACTTTTTATTTTTTCTAACTGTAATGACTATAAGTGATACTGATAATAATGATCCACATAAAAGGGAAGCGTAGCCTAATATCATCGTACTTACGTGCATTATTAACCACTCAGATTGAAGAGCTGGTACTAATACTGTGGATTTGTTTATTTCAGTTAAAAGACCTGAAGTAGCAAAGCCTTGAGTAAAAATGGCACTTGGGCCAATTATTGTGCTTATAATATTTTTATTTTTTTTGAAATACGGAACTGTATGAATAAGGGAAAAACTCCAGGAAAGGAAAATTAATGATTCATATAAATCACTTAGTGGAAAATGTTCCGAATAAATCCAACGAGTAACTAATAATCCTGTTATAGATAACAAATTCATTATCATGCCCTTTTCGGATGAATCATATAATTTTACGATTTCATCGACTAAAAAAGTTATCAAATGAATTATAAGTACAATTGAAACGAGCGAAAAAGAAATATGAGTTAATATATGCTCTAAGGTTGAAAATATCATAAGATTATAGGAGTCCTTTAATTATAAAATCCATATGGAGGGTTGGATTCATTATAGGATCTATTTACTTTTTTTAGGAGATGACATGCCGCCACTCGGACTCGAACCGAGATGCTCTAGCACTGCTTCCTAAGAGCAGCGTGTCTACCAATTTCACCATAGCGGCTTATCTTGAACTCATAATAGTCTATGACTAAGCAATCGTCTAGATTTAAGAATTCGATTGGTTGCAATATTTTTTAGGAAAGATTAAAATTGATGAATAAAAATTTCTTCAACATAGGTATTTAAAGGTTCATTATTTTAGTTTAGAGTCTTCATTTTGATTTCGTGCATCTTACTTTATACTCTCGTCAACTTGAATTCTTGCAAAATTCAAAAATCCTACAATTCAATTAAGGGAAATTTTTGTTTTAATGAACTATTTCAAAATTTAGTTGCTCTCAAAAATCGAAAACAAAAAATGCAGTTTATCAATGAATATTGATAAAAACAAATCCATTTTGAATCATTCACAATTGACACATTATTTATCCAGAATAATTTCAATAAGTATTTTTGAATGGATTCATCACAAGAGATATTAGGGCGGTTTATATAGGAATTTCGAGGAAATAAAAAAGTAAGAAAGTTACACAAAAGGGTTTAGAATTTGAGTTTCCATTATTTTAGTAACGAAAGATATTCGCTCTTCTATAGATATAGAGAAAGAAAATATATAGAAAAAAATAAAAACTTATATTATTGGAAGAAATAGGTTGATGGGGAAGATAATACTCCCCACCTTGAAAATGAAAAGATATACTAAAAAAATCGAGTATCTTGTGTTTTTTTGTTAATTTTTAATAAAAAGAAAGTATTCTTTTTTTCGAATTTGGTAAAAGAGTTTTTTATATATTCTAGATTCTCAAAGCGGCGAGAATTCCATTTTATATTGATTAACTCCGATAGGGAATGGAAATCAAGAATTTTATTTTTGAAATAAAATCAGTCAATTTTTCGAGTCAGCCCGATTCAGATTATTTCAAGGTTTTACTTTTTATTTTATTTGTTTGTCGCACAAAAAAACTTTTTGAATTCCCGGTAGAAAGAGATTTCCCTAAGGAAAACGCTTTTAACGATGCACAATACCCATTCATTTTCCAAACATTTTTTCGAATACGCTTTTTTGATACAGAAGTACGTTTTTTTGGAACTGCCATTGAAATTAAAATTAAGAGATTACTCATTGGTATAGCTGGATGTGAAAGACATCTATTGTTCAAAATAAATATACGTTTTCCTAATTCATTATAGATTTATTTTCTTTAAAAAAAAAATATTTTTTTATAAAAAAAAGAATAGGTATAGGTGAACGATATGGAAAAATTGTATAAAATATTACTAA